TTGCATCGAATCATGTAATGAAGAGATTCTCCCTGTCCCTTGAACCAAATTCTTAGAGAAAAAAATGATTTTCGATAACTTCTTGATTCCTCTTCCCAGATTTATCGTTTATGAATTTCCTGGCGTAGTGTGAGATAGAGATAGGCATATCTCATTTTAACAATGACTGAACCAATGAACGAAAGTGGGAGAAATGGAACTTAACCCCCTTTTTCTTTTATGACGGACAAATCGCTCCCTGAACGAATCCTAATCCTATCCTTCGTATTATTTTTATTTAATATAAAATTTAATAGAAATAATATATTAATATCGATTTCTATAAATAGATTTCAATATAGAATGGCGATTAGAATGAATGATTCATGAACATGAATATGAATTGACGAATCAAAAATGCTATGAAATCATCAAAAACGGAAAGATCCCTCGGGTCTAATCATACCATTCCATTATATTGACAATTTCCAAAACTGTTCATACTATGATCAGAGTCTGATGGCGGTTGGGCAAGTATGCCCCTATCGTCTAGTGGTTCAGGACATCTCTCTTTCAAGGAGGCAGCGGGGATTCGACTTCCCCTGGGGGTAGGGTGTAGGGTACTACAAAAGAAAATTGATCGTGGATTATCAATAAGCCTCAAATTGATTCTTGCTGGGTCGATGCCCGAGCGGTTAATGGGGACGGACTGTAAATTCGTTGGCAATATGTCTACGCTGGTTCAAATCCAGCTCGGCCCAATAATTTGCCAATCTACCATGAACTGGTATAACTCCCCTGTCCTTCAGAAATATCTGATACGGAGGAATAAAAAAGAATCGCATTTTCTGCTATATCCCCTATTTTCCTGGGATTGTAGTTCAATTGGTCAGAGCACCGCCCTGTCAAGGCGGAAGCTGCGGGTTCGAGCCCCGTCAGTCCCGACGGATTCAATAAAAAAATTCGCCCCTTAGTTCTTTTTTCTTTCCTTTTTCCTTTCGCATTTCTCATCAAACAAATAGGGAAATTTGCATTACTTTAACTAGTACCGATTGATGGGAGAAAAACATATGTCGATTAGTACAATTATTGGTAGCATTCTATTCAGGATTCCAAGAGATACTGGATCTGTTTTTTCGATTGCTCCCGATCCCCCTAATGGAATAGAGTACCATATCTTTCTCGGGAGCACATACACAAATGGGATTCGTTTCTTGTACGATACAAAATGAATTTAACATAATTACCCTACCTAATAGAATACTTTTCCAGATTCCATTATCTTTTTTTCTGGCTCCAATTTTGTGTAACTTCAATTACTAATTTGAATTTGAAAAATCTATTTCATTCAAATTGCACACTGAGCTTTTGATATATGTGCCCCGTACTAATCTAAGAAGGGGGAAGATAAAGATAAAGATCAAACAAGGATCCCACCACTCCTAGCAAAGGAAAGGAATGGAAAAGTTTTCCTTCTTATTTTTCCGTTTTCTTTTCGGGGTCCTATCGAATAAAGAACAAATCAAATCCTAAAATATTGAATTTGATGGAATATTATATCTTTTATTTTTATACCGGGACTCATCTTTATCACACTTCTTTGTCTTCCAAGAAAATTAGATCATTAAAATGGAGTTTAGAACTTAACTCCTTTCTTTTTCCATTTCACTTCTAGTGTTTGTTTGGGTTTGTGATTAATGGGAGTTGGAAGGTGGTCAGATGATACTTCATCAGATGATTGTACAAGGAAGACGTAGGGTAGGTTATCGAAAAGAAAAAAGAATGATCAAATAAATAAAAAAATTCTTGATTGGATCAGGAATCCAATTTTGGATTCGGTATGGATAAAAGATCTTCCTATGTTATACTATTCAATTCTCGACGATGAATTGATTTGATAGCTCAGATATTGTTATTCATGATATTGACCCGATTCAATATGATCGAGAGGTAATTCATCCATTGAATTTACAGGCGAAAGATTTTTCATCTCTATGGGATTAAATCCCGAGTTATTGCGAAGTAAAAAAACGATGAGATTATGGAAGTAAATATTCTCGCATTTATTGCTACTGCACTGTTCATTCTAGTTCCTACTGCTTTTCTACTTATCATTTATGTAAAAACAATCAGTCAAAATGATTAATTAATTTGAATAAAACTTGACTTCTGAGTTGATTGAAGAAAAAAATGAAAAGGATTCCAATTTCACGTCTTAAATGAAATGAGCGGATTAGAATTAGCAGTATTCTATGAGATCCGATAGTATGGTAGAAATAAATATACGAATATTTATTTCTACCATATACTATCTATTAGTGTTATTGTAGTGTATAAAGTCGTACTCTATAATAAAGATAGGGGCTTAATATAGATCAATCTACAATACTCTTCATATATGTAGATTCCAATTCCATATATGGAATTGATATCTACATAGTACCCAATTCTATTTCTTTGGTACATCTATTTGTTCCGATCAATCTAAGATAATCGAAAGGCAACTCTTATTCTTATGGTT